CATGTTCCTTCTATTTCACCAAGTAAAGCTCTTCGCATCGCAATGCCTATTGTGTCGGCTTGGCCTTTCATAAGTGGAGACAGAATAAAGCGTCCATAATAAAGACGCTTACTGTCTCTTCTTGATTCAACACACTTCCACTGTAGTGTCCGAGTAGATACTTTTACTTTCTCTCGAACCATAGTAATTTTATTTGATCAGATCATTGAATCGTTTATTTCTCTTGAAACCCTTTCAGCCTTTATTTATAGTTCTATACACGTCTTTTTTTAGGGGGTCTACAACCATTATGTGGCATAGGGGTTACATCTCGTACGAAACTTAAAAGTATACCGCTTCTACGAATAGCTCGTAATGCTGCATCTCTTCCCAGTCCAGGGCCTTTTATCCTTACTTCAGCTCGTTGCATACCTTGATCCACTACTGCTCGAATAGCATTTCCTGCTGCGGTTTGGGCAGCAAAAGGTGTTCCTCTTCTTGTACCCCTGAATCCACAAGTACCCGCGGAGGACCAAGAAATCACCCGACCCCGTACATCTGTAACGGTCACAATGGTATTGTTGAAACTTGCTTGAACATGAATAACTCCCTTTGGTATTCTACGTACATTTTTACGTGAACCACTACGTGTATTTTTACGTGAACCAATTCTTAATATAGGTTTTGCCATATTTTTTCATTTCACAAGAAATATATGGATATATCCATTTCATGTCAAAACGGACCTTTTTTTGCCAGCTCCTTGGAAGTGCCTTTTCCTTTACTTTATTTCCTTTAGTAAGATTATCCTTGTCTTTGTTTATGCCTCGGGTTGGAACAAATTACTATAATTCGTCCCCTCCTACGGATTAGTCGACACTTTTCACAAATTTTACGAACGGAAGCCCTTATTTTCATAGTTGTTATTCCTTAATTCTTTGAATATATTTATTGTTGGACGAAAAAAAAGGTTTCTTGATATTTTTTAATCTTGAATTGTATCTTCGTGAAAGGAATGGTGAAATTGAAAAAACCATTTACTCATTTGAATCCTTGTTATGGAGCCTAGAAAATGGCTGTCCCCTGATTAACTTATACCTAAGAACTTACTAAAATTTTTATTTTTTCTCCTATAGGTATACCTATACAAAAATATGTCGAATCCTTTCAGAAGTATGACCTAAAATCAAACAAATCTTTAGTATCTAAAAAAATCGAGCCATGCCGTTCGGAAGTGATTCAGAACGAAAACTTTCATTAATTCATTTTTTTCTTTTATTTCAGTCGAGGTAAAACATCCGAAACTTTTTTAGTATTACACAACCCCCCTTTTTCACAAATCGTAAGTTCCGGATATCCCATTTTTATATTAGAAGGATTACCATATATAACACAAAATTTCTCCGCCGATTCTTTTTAGTCGAGCTTCTCGGTCTGTCATTATACCTTGAGAAGTTGAAAGGATTACAATTCCTATTCCGCCTAAAATTCGTGGAATTCGTTGAGAGTTAGAATAGATTCGTAGACCCGGTCGACTTATTCTCTTTAAATTTAAAATCGTTTTATAGGATTCTTTCTTATTTCGTCTATGTCTTAGGGTTAAAATCAAAAAATATTGGTTGTTTTCGCGATGTTTCCTTACGTTTTCGATAAAACCCTCCCGTAAAAGTATTTTAACAATGCTTTCGGTGATGTTAGTCGATCCTATCCGAACCGTTCCTTTTCTATTCATGTCAGCATTTCGTATGGAGGTTATTATATCAGCAATAGTGTCTTTCCCCATGATAAGTTAAAATTCCTTATTGTTCTATAAATTTTGATATAATCAACATGTTCTTTTTCTTTTATTTATATAAAGATATAGACGAATTATATATTAATATATGAATTTAATTATTAATATTTTATTATTAAGGGTATATGCGTGATACACAATCTATTAATTCATTTTATTTCAATACCATTTTTTTAATCCTCTACTAACTATTGATACTTAGGCTCTACTAACTATCGATACTTAGGTCTTATAATACCTCAGGAGCTAATGAAACTATTTTAGTAAAGTTTAATTGTCTCAATTCCCGTGGGATCGCCCCAAAAACTCGAGTTCCTTTTGGATTTCCTTCTTGATCAATGACAACTGCGGCATTGTCATCATATCGTATTATCGTCCCATTGTTACGTTTGAGTTCTTTACAAGTACGTACAATTACAGCTCTGATCACTTCTGATCTTTCTAGAGGAGTATTTGGTATTGCTTCCTTGATTACAGCAACAATAACGTCACCAATATGAGCATATCGACGATTACTAGCTCCTATTATTCGAATACACATCAATTCTCGAGCCCCGCTGTTGTCTGCTACATTCAAATAGGTTTGTGGTTGAATCATATCATTTTTTTTGTATCTCTTCTTTTAATGCAAAGGACTAAGTAAAAAAATATTATTTGTCAAAAAAAGAAAACTGATAATCTTTTTATTCTTAAATGTTATTTAGCTTTTTCATTCTATATTCCTATTCAGAAATAATGAATTGGGTTTTTATAGGCATTTTTGATGCCGCTATTGAAATAGCTTTTCTGGCTATATTTTCGGGTACACCACCCATTTCATAAAGGATTTTACCTGGTTTAACCACAGCTACCCAATACTCCGGGGATCCTTTACCAGAACCCATACGCGTTTCCGCAGGTCTTACTGTAACTGGTTTGTCTGGAAATATACGTACCCAAATTTTTCCACCACGTCGTACATTTCGTGTCATTGCTCGTCGCCCTGCTTCTATTTGTCTAGATGTGATCCAAGCAGGTTCAAGTGTTTGAAGAGCATATCTACCAAAACAAATACGATTCCCACGAGAAGATATTCCTTTTAGTCTTCCTCGATGTTGTTTACGAAATCTGGTTCTTTTTGGGTTATAGTTGATGGTTTTTTTCTAAATTAGAAATTCCATCTCTACTACAGAACTGAACGTGAGAGTTTCTTCTCATCCAGCTCCTCGCGAATAAAAGGACTAAAAAAGCTTGTATTTAAGATATAGATGTAGTTAATGATTAATTCTATTAATCATGATATTTTTTTAAATTCCATCCGATCTCTTCTACATTTTTTTATGTCTTTTTCGAAATGGAATCCAAGATGAATTCTATTTATTTAAAAATAACGTAATATCATCATCTCGAATGTCGTTTTTGTTAGAGTTAGAATATTCTAACAAATCCTTATTTTCTTTTATCTTTTTCATTTTTTTTTTCGTATTTTATTACTTTTTTTCAAATAAAAAAAAATTTCGCTGACGAATATTTACTCTTTCAATATCTATTTAAGTTTGATGTTTATCCCACGAGGTCTCAGAATAAAAATCAGACTAGATAATAAAGTTTCTGGTTTATTCCGCCATCCTGTCCAATGAATTACTAAGATTTGTTTTTCAAGAGAATCCTCTATATTCATGGGTTCCGTCGTTCCCATCGCTTCTTGATTAATCATTAGGCCCGAATTCTACAATGGAGCTCTTACATGAAATTTTTAATTTCATTTTTAAATTTGTTTTTGAGTCAATTTTCTCAGTTTTTATTGGCTCAAGGCTCTTAAGTTTTGGTTTTCGGAACAGATTTATTTAATTATTATGAATGAATCTGTATTGATGCTTTATTACATTGCTTTTCTTACAGTGACCTCATAGACTTTCCCAATTGGAATCATATATCATTAATAGTCAATTTTTTCTCTCTTTCTTTCATCCTTCCATTTATCCGCATACTTTTCGATTACCTTTCATAACTTACTAATCATATTTCTTTATTCTTTTTTTTGTAAAAAAAAAATTCAGTTGCTACAATGATATGATGAGTCTATCATATCTTGACTGATTTTTTTTGATCCAGATAATGCGAAGCAATGAGTTGCTTAGGTTATTTATTAATGCTATAGTTATTAGTTGCTGTTATGTTATAGGTAAGTTCTTTTTTCTTTTTTTTTTTTTATCTTAATCTAATGGAATCCTAAACCAACGAGTCACACACTAAGCATAGCAATTATATCAAAGGAGTTTTGATGGAAATTTTTATTCAACCTTATAGAATTGCTTATTTTATTCGTAAACACAAAAAAGAAGACTACAATTTTTTTTTATTTCTGTTTTGTATAGTGTTATATTACATAGTTGTAGTTTTTTATCGTTGGATAAAATGTAAAGACAAATAAAGTTTTTTTATGCTTCGTCTACGAATATCCAAATTTTTATTCCTAAGACTCCATAAATAGTTCGAACTGTATAGGAACAATAATCAATTTTAGCTTCAATTGTTTGTAAAGGAACTCTGCCTTCTCTGATCCATTCAACACGTGCAATTTCTTTTCCGTCGATACGTCCTGCAATTTGTACTTGAATTCCTTTTGTATTCGCCTGTTCAGTTAATTCAATAGCTTTTTTCATTGCTTTTCGAAAAGAAACGCGATTTTTTAATTGTCCAGCTATAAATTCTGCAAGAATATTAGGATCCCCATACGGATTGGAAATTCTGGTAATAGCAATGTTAAGTTTTCTATTGACACAATTAAGTTCTTTTTGAACATTCATCTGTAATTCTTCGACTCTTCGGGGTTTATCTTCAATTAATAATTTAGGAAATCCCATATAGATTATGATCTGGATGAGGTCGATTCTTTTTTGAATTTCGATACGTGCAATTCCCTCCATACCAGAGGATATTCTTATATTTTTTTGGACATAATTTTTAATACAGTCTCGTATTTTTTTATCTTCTTCTAAACCTTCAGAATACTTTTTTGGTTGTGCAAACCAAAGAGAATGATGACTTTGGGTTGTACCAAGTCTGAAACCAAGTGGATTTATTTTTTGTCCCATAGGCCTCCACTACTATATGTATCATAACATGTTAGATTTCTTTTTTCATTGCTACATCCAGGTTTTTTTAAATACATTAAATATTCGTCATATTGTTGATACAAGGATATATCTTCCAATACGATAGTTATATGACAAGTGGATCTTTT